TATTAATCCTATTGATAAAGGATGTTTTATTTGTATAAAAATAAATCTTATAATTAAACATAATGTTATAATAATTAATTTTGTAATATCAAGAAATAGTTTATTTAAAATATTAACTTTGGGAGTTAGTGAAAAAGAGGTTTCTTTTTTCTTGAAGTTTAAAAAGAATTATATCTTAATTTTAGTTTACAAGACTAATGTTTTATTGTTAAACTATTTAAACTAATTAAACTAATGGCAAATATATATTTATTATTTATTTTATCAATAATTATATTTATTTTTGGTTGTTTAGTATTTGTTTCTAATCGTAAACATTTATTATCCACTTTATTAAGATTAGAATTTATAGTATTAAGATTATTTATTTTTTTATTTTTTTATTTAAATTTTATAAATTATGAGCTTTATTTTAGAATATTTTTTTTAACTTTTTGTGTATGTGAAGGAGTTTTAGGTCTTTCTATTTTAGTGTCTATAATTCGAACTCATGGTAATGATTACTTTCAAAGATTTTCAATTTTACAATGTTAAAGTTTGTTTTTATATTAATTTTTATATTACCTCTTTCTTTTTTAAAAAGAAATTATTGAACGGTTCAAAATTTATTATTTTTTTTTACTTTTTTATTTATGGTTAATTTTAGTTCTTTAAATTATTTCAATTATATCTCTTATTATTTTGGTTTAGATATAATTTCATTTGGATTAATTTTATTAAGTTTTTGAATTTGTGGTCTAATATTAATAGCAAGAGAAAAGGTTTATTTATATAATAATTATAAAAATTTATTTATTTTTATAATTTTATTTTTATTAATAATATTAGTATTAACATTTAGTTCTATAAGAATGTTTATATTTTATTTATTTTTTGAAGCCAGTTTAATTCCTACTTTATTTTTAATTTTGGGATGAGGGTATCAACCTGAACGACTTCAAGCAGGAGTATATTTGTTATTTTATACTTTATTGGCTTCTTTACCTTTATTAATTGGTATTTTTTATATTTTAGATATTAATAATACTTTATCATTTAATTTATTATTAAATTTTAGTTTTTTAGATTTAAATTTTTTATATTTATCTTTAATTTTTGCTTTTTTAGTAAAAATGCCAATATTTTTAGTTCATTTATGATTACCAAAGGCTCATGTTGAAGCTCCTGTATCTGGGTCTATAATTTTAGCGGGGATTTTGTTAAAATTGGGGGGGTATGGTTTATTACGAATATTTTCTTTATTGCAAATAACAGGAGTTAAATATAATTATTGATGAATTAGTATTAGTTTAGTTGGAGGGGTTTTAATTAGTTTAATTTGTTTGCGACAAACAGATCTAAAGGCTTTAATTGCTTATTCTTCTGTTGCTCATATAGGAATTGTATTAAGAGGGCTATTAACATTAACTTTTTGGGGATTAACCGGGTCTTATGCTTTAATAATTGCTCATGGTCTTTGTTCTTCAGGACTTTTTTGTTTAGCCAATATTTCTTATGAACGAATAGGAAGACGAAGTTTATTAATTAATAAGGGACTTTTAAATTTTATACCAACATTGAGATTATGGTGGTTTTTACTATGTTCTGGTAATATAGCTGCTCCTCCTACTTTAAATTTATTAGGAGAAATTTCTTTATTAAATAGAATTGTTGGGTGATCATGAATTACTATAATTATATTAACTTTTTTATCTTTTTTTAGAGCTGCTTATTCATTATATTTGTTTGCTTATAGTCAACATGGAAAGGTTTATTCTGGGGTTCATTTTTTTTCAGTAGGAACAGTTCGAGAATTTTCTTTATTAATATTACATTGAATTCCTTTAAATATTTTAATTTTAAAAAGAAGTTTTTGTATATTATGAATTTATTTAAATAGTTTAAAAAAAATATTGATTTGTGGTGTCAATGATATGATTAATTCATTTTAGATCGTGAATAGTTTAGTAAATTATTGTAAAACAAGTTTTTATTTTTTAATCTTTATTAGTATTAGTTTATTTTTAATAAGAATAAAGTTTATTTTAAAAGATTTAGTATATTTTATTGAATGAGAAGTATTATCTTTACAATCGATATCAATCGTTATAACTTTTTTATTTGATTGAATAAGTTTAATATTTATATCTTTTGTTTTATTAATTTCTTCTTTAGTAATTTTTTATAGTAATCAATATATGGAAGAAGATTATAATATTAATCGATTTATTTTATTAGTGTTAATGTTTGTTATATCTATAATATTATTGATTATTAGCCCTAATTTAATTAGAATTTTATTAGGATGAGATGGGTTGGGTTTAGTATCTTATTGCTTAGTAATTTATTTTCAAAATGTTAAGTCTTATAATGCTGGAATATTAACAGCTTTATCTAATCGAGTTGGAGATGTCGCTTTATTATTAGCAATTGCTTGAATATTAAATTATGGGAGTTGAAATTATGTTTTTTATTTAGATATCTTGTCAACTAAATTTGAAATAATAATTATTGGAGCATTAGTAATATTAGCAGCTATAACAAAAAGTGCTCAAATTCCTTTTTCTTCTTGATTACCTGCTGCTATAGCTGCTCCTACTCCGGTTTCTGCTTTAGTTCATTCTTCAACTTTAGTTACTGCAGGGGTTTATTTATTAATTCGTTTTAATGTTTTATTAACTGATTTATGAATAGGTCAATTTTTATTGTTAATTTCTGGATTAACAATATTTATGGCAGGATTAGGAGCTAATTTTGAATTTGATTTAAAAAAAATTATTGCTTTATCTACATTAAGTCAATTAGGGTTAATAATAAGAATTTTATCTATAGGATTTTATAAGTTGGCATTTTTTCATTTATTAACTCACGCGTTATTTAAAGCTTTATTATTTATGTGTGCTGGGTCTATTATTCATAATATAAAAAATTCTCAAGATATTCGAATAATGGGAAGATTAAATATAAGAATGCCTTTAACTTGTAGTTGTTTTAATATTGCTAATTTAGCTTTATGTGGAATACCTTTTTTAGCAGGGTTTTATTCTAAGGATTTAATATTAGAAATAGTAATATTATCATATGTAAATAGTTTTTCTTTTTTTCTTTTTTTTTTTAGTACCGGTTTAACGGTATGTTATTCATTTCGTTTAGTTTATTATTCAATAACGGGTGAATTTAATAGAAGTTCTTTACATCCTTTAAATGATAAAAGTATAACAATATTATTTAGAATTTTTTTTTTAATAATTATAGCAATTATTGGGGGGAGCATGTTAAGATGGTTAATATTTTTAAATCCTTCAATAATTTGTTTACCTTTTAATATAAAAATTTTAACATTAATTGTATGTTTATTAGGAGGAAGAATAGGGTATTTATTAACTAATGTTAAGTTATTTTTTATTAATAAGGGATTATATTATTATAATTTAGTATATTTTGCTGGTTCAATGTGATTTATACCTATTCTTTCAACTGTAGGAATTATTAATTATCCATTAAAATTAGGATTATATTCATATAAAAGTTTTGATCAAGGATGAAGAGAATTTTTTGGTGGTCAAATATTATATAATCAATTAAAAAATTATTCTTTATATTTACAAGAATTTCAAAATAATAATTTAAAAATTTATTTATTAAGATATATATTATGATTTATTATTTTATTAATGATAATTAGTTTTATTAATTATTTAAATAGCTTAAATTTAGAGCATGACACTGAAGATGTTAGGGTGGTTATTTTAATCTTTAGATATTTATAAAAAATAAATTTTTATTTTTACATTGAAAATGTAATGTTTTTTTTAAACTACATAAATTGAAATATGTTGATCAAGTAAAAGCTGCTAACTTTTAACTTTAATGGTTTAATTCCATTTATATTTCTTTAATTGGAATTTTAAAAATTCATTTTTATCATTAACAGTGATATACCTCTTTTTGGTTTCAATTAATAAGGTAAATTGAATAGTTCAATACTTTTTAAATGCAAATTAAATGTTATAGTTAACTATTACCCTAAAATATGGGTGAATTTCACCTAAGATTAGGCCGAAACTAATTGCAATAAATCGCTTCATATTTATTCATTTCATTCTAAAGCTCCTTGATTTCATTCATGATATAATCCAATAATTAAAATAAAAATAAAAAATAAGCTAGTAATAGTTCAATTAATTAGGTTTGATGATTTAATAATTATAATTATAGGTAATAATAAAGCAATTTCTACATCGAAAATTAAAAAAATAATTGCAATTAAAAAAAATCGTAAAGAAAAAGGAAGACGAGAAGAATTTATTGGATCAAATCCACATTCAAATGGAGAACATTTTTCTCGGTCTGTGAGTGTTTTTTTTGATAATAGTGTAGCAAGTATTATTACTACAATAGTAATAATTATAATAATTAAAGTTATTATTGATAGTATTAATATTATTTATACTAAAATTATTTAGTCCTTGTGATTGGAAGTCACATATACAAATATATACTTTATAAATATCTACCTCATCAGTAAATTGAAATATATAAAAATAATCATACTACATCTACAAAATGTCAGTATCATGCTGCTGCTTCAAATCCAAAATGATGGTTTTTTGAAAAATGAAAATTAATATGACGTAAAAAACAAATTAATAAAAAGGTTGTTCCAATTAATACATGAAGTCCATGAAATCCTGTTGCTATATAAAAGGTTGACCCATATACTGCATCTGCAATTGTAAAAGGAGCTTCAATATATTCATATGCTTGAAGAATGGAAAAATAGATTCCTAAAGTAATTGTAAAAAATAACCCTTGTGTTGTTTGAGAGTGATTTCTTTCTATTAGACTGTGATGAGCTCATGTTACTGTAACTCCTGAAGCTAATAAAATAGCAGTATTTAATAGAGGAATTTGGAATGGATTAAATGCTAAAATTCCTGCAGGGGGTCATGTTATTCCTAATTCAATAGTAGGAGATAATCTACTATGGAAAAAAGCTCAAAAAAAAGAAATAAAAAAAAATACTTCAGAAATAATAAATAAAATTATTCCTCAGCGTAACCCAATTGTTACAGGATAAGTATGTAATCCTTGAAATGTTCCTTCTCGAGAGATATCTCGTCATCATTGATATATTGTTAAAATTGTAATAATATTTCCTAAAATAAATAAAGTTATTGTATATTGATGGAATCATTGAACTAGTCCTGATACTGTAGTTATTGCTCCAATTGCTCCTGTTAAAGGTCATGGGCTATAATCTACTAAATGAAAGGGGTGATTTGCATGTGTTGACATTAATTAACTTCACTTGAGTAAAGGGTTCTTAATACTGCGAAAACATAAGATTGAATAATTGCTACAGCTGATTCTAAAACTAATAAGGCAATTTGTGTTGTTAAAATTAATGA